AAAAGGGGGGGAAGAAGGCGAATCAGTAGGTTGATCCCTCACCCATAAATCCGTCCTTCCCCCGTGTTATGAAGAAAAAATTATAGGAGTGAGATCTTAATATAATTTGAAAAAAAAGCAAGATCAGTAAAGAAAGTCCACGGAAAAAAGAACATGTACTTTTATCTTTCTATTTTTAAAAGATTAAACAAAGGGATTCGCAAATAAAAGTGCTAATGCTACAACCAGCCCATAAATAGTTAAAGCTTCCATAAAAGCCAGACTAAGTAATAAAGTACCCCTTATTTTGTCCTCTGCTTCCGGTTGTCGCGCAATCCCTTCTACAGCTTGCCCTGCAGCTGTGCCTTGACCAATTCCAGGTCCAATGGAAGCAAGCCCAACAGCCAACCCAGCAGCAATAACAGACGCAGCAGAAATTAGCGGATTCATGATAAGTTTCTCCTATTCCAAATAAAATAAAGAAAAGAAATAGTTAATAATATAATCAACCAAGAAATTATGACTTTATTATTTCATTCTTCATATTTATCTTTATCTAGTCAAAGTGTAATTGAAATTACAAACTGAAATAATATAATAATATTTATTGAACTATCCAAATTACTTCGATATTTCTTTTTTCTTTTCTACCCATGTAGTTTTTTGTGAATACATACAATTTATGTTCTTATCTTAAATTCTTATAAGAAACTTTCTTTAAATTCTTCGTTCTTTATTTCATTTTTTAGTCATTCCATATTCAATTCACAATTACAACAGATGAAACGGAAGGGCTTTGTTTTTTGAACCCCCATCTAAATTTAGAGTAATAGCAGGACAAATTTAGATATATATTCATATATAACTAGTGAAGATCTAATATGACATATACATGTGTTTCTTCCATACCGTAAACTAATTAGTTGTGTCTTATATTCAATCGGATTAGATAATTATTCTTTGAAACCGACAAAAAAGGAAAGAGTTGTCTTATATCGATTAGATTATATATACATCTAGTTTGACTCCCCTACCCTTTCTTTTATTATTATAGTACATACATTACACTAAATCGTATAGGTATTTTATTTATACCTTATCCTTATTGCAATTGCATCTTTCTTTTTTTGGGAGGGTCGATAATACTTTTGATTCTTTTTAATTCAAAAAATAGATTATCGTGAGCCGCACCTACTTTGTGGAGGTCTAAACTCAAAAAATACTATTTCGATAACTCGTCAATGATGCCCTTCCATGGATTCACCTATATAAGCCGCAGCTAAAGTAGCAAAAATAAGAGCTTGAATACCACTTGTAAATAATCCAAGGAACATAACAGGTATAGGAACTACTAAGGGTACTAACGAAACAAGAACAACAACTACTAATTCATCAGCTAATATATTTCCGAAAAGTCGAAAACTAAGCGATAAGGGTTTTGTGAAATCTTCTAAGATGTTAATCGGTAAAAGGATTGGAGTTGGTTGGATATATTTACCAAAATAAGCCAATCCTTTTTTTGAAATACCCGCATAGAAATATGCTACTGACGTAAGTAAAGCTAATGCAACAGTAGTATTTATATCATTAGTGGGTGCAGCTAACTCTCCATGAGGTAACTTTATAATTTTCCAAGGTAAAAGAGCCCCTGACCAATTGGAAACAAAAATAAATAGAAACAGAGTTCCAATAAATGGAACCCACGGACCATATTCTTCTCCAATCTGAGTTTTGCTCACGTCTCGAATGAATTCAAGGACATATTCAAAGAAATTTTGACCGGAAGTGGGAATAGTTTGCGGATTTCGAACAACTACAACGGTTGAAACTAATAAGATAGCAATTACAACCCAAGAGGTAATAAGTACTTGAGCATGCACTTCAAAATCCCCTATTTGCCAATAGAGATGTTGACCTACTTCCACAGCAGATATATCGTATAATCTGTTTAACGTGTTGATGGAACCTAATAGAACATTCATATTGCCCTGCCCTCTAAAATAAAAAAATATAACTTGAAAGGGAATTATTTTGATTCAACCGTTTACTTTATTTACTTTCATTTTCTATTTGGAATACCTACTCATCACATAATATTTCTGTTTGTTCTTTTTGCACAATTTTTTAATTGTATAATAATAATATAATAATCGATTCCATAAATCTATGAATCCACCCACCACACCAAGTCTAAAAATTTCTTAATCTTATTATTAATTATTAATCAAAAATTTTGTATATAGCTAGAACGACCCTCACTAATTGCAAATACTAATTTGTTAAGAATTAATCGGATTGAAGCTATAGCATCATCATTAGCTGGAATCGAAATATCTGCGAGATCGGGGTCACAATTTGTATCGATTAAACAAATTGTTGGAATTCCCAAAGTGATACATTCTCTAAGAGCCGTATATTCTTCTTGCTGATCAACGATTATTACAAGATCGGGTAACCCCGTCATATATTTTATGCCACCCAGATATGTTTCCAAATGAGATAATTGTCTCTTCAACGTAGCGGCATCTCTTTTTGGAAGAGAGGTGAGTTTACCCGTCTTTTGCTCCATTCTCAAGTCCCTGAACTTACGAAGTCTTGTTTCTGTAGTATACCAATTCGTTAACATACCGCCGAGCCATTTTTTATTAACATAATGACATCGAGCTCTTATTGCAGCCCGTTTTACTAAATCTGCTGCTTTTTTTTTTGTACCAACAATTAAGAATTGTTTTCCTCTGCTTGCTGCATCAAAAACCAAATCACAAGCTTCTGATAAAAAACGAGCAGTTTGAGTAAGATTTATAATATGAATACCCTTATGCTTTGTGGATATATAAGGTGCCATTCGAGGATTCCATTTCCTGGTATCGTGGCCAAAATGAACTCCTGCTTCCATCATCTCTTCAAAAGTTATGTTCCAATATCTTTTTGTCATTTATCCCCACATTTTTTTTTTTAATTGAAAAAAAAAGAGACCAGGTATCCTGAAATAGAAATAAATAATTGTTCCGATGGAACCTTTTCTTTTATTGAAGATTGTCTGTTAATACATAATCAAGCCATTCATTTTTTTTCTATTTATTATATTTAATATTTATTATACTTACTTTATTAAGAAATCAAATGACTGCTTTTCATTTTAAAGGTAGGAAGCATTAAATCCTAGATTTCGAATGTATCACATAAATTCTTTGAAATGAAAAAAATCAAATAATTTTCTGTGATGGAACAAAAGATTTCTAATTTCTACTTCGAATAAATTCTTTTTTTTTTCCAAGGTAATCTTGTTCTGTTGCCCTGACCGTGAACGGTGCATTATTCTTTTGAACCCGGTACCAACGGGGATCATTCCCCCTAAAACAACATTCTCTTTAAGACCTTTCAACCAATCGATACGACCCCGAAGAGCGGCTTTTGCTAAAACTCTAGCAGTTTCTTGAAAACTCGCTTCGGATATGAAACTTTGAGTATTCAGAGATGTTTTTGTTATTCCCAATAATAAAGCTCGGTAACAAACTGCTTCTTCCAAGGCACGCCCCGTTCGTTCGGCTCGCAATAATCCAATAAGTTCGCCAGGTAAAAATACATTAGACATTCCATCTTCTGAAACCAATACTTTGGATGTTATTTGACGCACAATAATTTCTATATGTCGATTATGGATGTGTACTCCCTGGGATCGATAAACCTTTTGGATTTTATTAACTAAAGAAATACGACTTTGCGCTATAGTTAGCTCAGCACCAATCAAGAATCCCCAGGGAATGCCGAGAATTCTTGTTATACATTCGTTCCAAGCATCAATTCTTTTTTCTAGATTCATCGATATTGAATCAATCGAACGTATTTCTAATATCTGTTCCACTTTTGGAAGACCTTGTGTTATATCACCGGATCTCGATTTTTCATATATAAATGTAACTAATATATCTCCTTCATAAAGGATTTCTCCATAATGGCCATGAATGGTTGCTCCTGGAGTCGCCAAATAAGGCTTAGCCGATCTTATTATTACAGAATCCTTTTGAACAGTTAGAACTTGACCCGATTTTAGTTTTAAATGTGGTCCATTTTTCGTTTGAGCTATACATATATTTTCACAAATAAATTGTCCAAGACTAATTATTGTCAAAGTTTTTTCACAAAAATTATGATGGAGAAAGTCCCAATTCAAATGGAATGGATTTAAAACGATGTTACTGTATAGATCGGGTTTAAAAATTGTCTCGTTTTCGTCCATTAAATAATATTTAATTACTTGAAAGGTTTCCTTTAATTTGTCAAGTTGCAAATTTTTAGTTCTTGAGATCTGATTGTGAGTTATTAAACGAGAAAATGAATAAAAATTTGCAATTTGAAGGGCTATTCCTACAGGGCCTAACGAATTCTTAATTGCAATTATAGGATCCTTTTTTATCTTTATCCCATTAGGATCTTTTACGTTGTTGAAAGGTTTCATTTGAAAACAATTAGATGATGACAAAATTATCAAAGATCGGCATTCCTTATTTCTATTCAACAACATACGAATAGTTCCGTGATTTTGGCTAAGTGATTGTTGAATTTTTGTCTTGGAATTAATAGATAAAAAGGGATTGATATTGATCCGATCCGAATCCGAGATCAATCCTAAACCAGATGGGTCATTCCTTTTTCGGATATATGAAGTATGAGATTTCACTAAGTCAATTCTTAGGAAGTACTCAATCAAACCATTTGTACTTACTTCAACAAAAGAAGCGAAGGCCTCTTCAATGGAAGAACTTCTTTTGTCTTGAGCCCAATTCAAGACTAAACAAGTCCGAACTAATTGAATCCTTGTGTCGGAAATTCCCCGAATGGATTTTCCGTTTCCATAAAGAATATAATTGATAACTTTAAGTTCCAGATTATCCTTTTCCTGGAACAGAGCTTGGGGAAAAAGTTTTACAAAATTGATACTGTCTGGTATTTCATATAGAATTACAGGTCTAACCAAAACAAAATACTTTTTCTTGGTAGTTGTGATCCATTGGACATAGGTCCAATTGTTCAGTTTTTTTGATTCCTTCCCCTTTTTTTTTACCGTTCTGGGTGGTATCAAGATGGCACTGGGTCGGGATATCTTATCCATCTCTCCGGGAAAATGGATATTTCCAGAAAATATTTTTAATTCCATTTTTTTTTTTTTCTTTTCCAATCGGACCAATCCTCTTACTCGACTTCTTTTATTTAAAGTGATTGGTGTTCCTATTCCAACGAGACTATTATTTCGTACCATTATAGAAGAAGATTCGGGTAAAATATGCACTTCTTCGGGAATAAAAAAAAATCGATCTACTTTGATTTGATATTTTGGCTTTAATTCTTTGATTCCTCGATATTCAATTAAATCTTCTTTTTGAAAAATGGACTGAATTCCTATAGTTCTATATTTAGTAATTCCTGAACTCTGTCTTCTGTATTGAGGATCATCGAAATAAGCAAAAATACTATTTCTATGAAAAATACCATTGATAGGTATTTCAATCGAGACACCAGAAGGGGGCGTTAGTTCATTCTTTCGTTCTTGAATCGATTGGAATGGAAATGGAATAAGAAATCTATTTCTTCGCCTTTTTGCCAAAAAAGAAAAAGTATCGTGAAAAATAGCAGGATACATCAAATGACGATGATCCATACATAGGATTTGATTCAATATTGAATAATCGGTAATCCTCCTTTCTTTTGTACCAAAAGTATTGAAATTAAATAATTTATTTTTTACTTCATCATTACTTACTGAACGATTAGAAATATTTGTTTTTGTGGTAGAAAGAGAATTACTTTGAATTTGATCTTGATCCTTGCGAAGTAAAAAATGGATTGCATCAGACCTGCACGACTTTCCTGATAATATCCATAAATGACTTGTTTTTGGTAAGATATGTACATTACTATACATAAATTCGGATGCATGGTATACATCGGTACTCCAATGCATTTCCCCTTCGGAGTCAGAATAAATATGTTTTCGAACCTTTTCTTTCAAATTAAAAGTAGATGTTCCCGCGCGGATCTCAGCAATCACTTGTTCTGATTTTACATATTGATCATTTTGAACTAATAGAAAACTTTTTGGTGGAATAATCACGTTATGTATAATATCGTCACTTTCAATAGTTACATACAAGTCTATATTACATAGAAAAGCAGGATATCCATGACGTGTGCGTGTAGGGTGAACTAAATCCTCTTTAAATTTTATTTTTCCATTCGAGGGGGCTCGCACATATTCTGCAGTACCCCCTGTGAATACTCCACCAGTATGAAAAGTTCTTAATGTTAGTTGAGTGCCCGGTTCTCCAATAGATTGACCAGCTATAATACCGACAGCTTCTCCCAATTCTACCAGGTCCCCATGAATTGGACTCCGGCCATAACACAATCGGCAGATCCAAGACGTATTCCTACAGGTAAAGGGGGTTCGAATAAATATTGGTTGTGTTTTAAAAGTTATGAATCGATTGATAAGTCCAATTCCAATATCTTGATTTCGAACGACAATGCATCGTGAACCTATATATATATCGTCTGCTAATACACGACCAATTAATGTTTGTATCAAAATTCTTTCTGGCATCATTCCATTTCGGGTATTCACCGAAATCCCTCGAATGGTACCGCAATCTGTTCGACGTACAACAATGTGTTGAACCACTTCAACAAGTCTACGTGTAAGATATCCAGCATCTGATGTTCGTACAGCAGTATCGACAACCCCTTTGCGGGCTCCGTAGCAAGAAATGATATATTCTGTTAAAGACAGTCCTTCGCGTAAATTGCTTTGAATAGGTAACTCAATCATTTGTCCTTGTGGATCTGACATTAATCCCCTCATTCCTACTAATTGGTGCACTTGAGATGCATTTCCTCGAGCTCCTGAAAAAGACATTATATGGACTGGATTAAGAGGGTCAGTCATCCTAAAATTAGGATTCATTTCTTGTCGCAAATATTCGCTTGTAGCATACCATATTTCAATGGATTGGCGTAATTTTTCTACCGCATGGACATTCCCATAATGGTTATGTTTTTCTAAAATCAAACTTTGTTGTTCAGCATCTTGGACTAGCCATCCTTTAGAAGGTATTGTTAAAAGATCATCAATTCCTAATGAAATAGATGTAGCAGTAGCTTGACGGAACCCTAGAGTCTTTACTTGATCCAGGATGTGTGATGTATATGCCATTCCGAAATGATCTATTAATCTGCTAATAAGTCGTTTAATGGCAGTTCCACCTATCACGTTATTGTGAAAGACTAGATTGGCCCGTTCTGCCATAAGTACCTCCATATTCCACTCAGTGGCATTCGGTTCGACAATGGATTTGAGTGAATGATTGGAAAACTTCCTTTTCTTTATCTTTATTCACGTATTGAAAAGATCCTAGTTGAATCGAGAAGACCAGAATTTAAACCAGTATCAGAAATTTACCTAGGTTAGATACCAAAAGCAACCAGCTATATGATTAGATACCATATGAATAGGCCCGACAAAAA